GCTAGCGTAGCTTAAACCAAAGCATAACACTGAAGATGTTAAGATGGGCCCTGAAAAGCCCCGCGGGCACAAAGGTTTGGTCCTGACTTTACTGTCAACTCTAGCTAAACTTACACATGCAAGTATCCGCGACCCCGTGAGAATGCCCATAGTTTTCTGCCCGAAAACAAGGAGCCGGTATCAGGCACACCCATTTAAAGCCCACGACGCCTTGCTTAGCCACACCCTCAAGGGAATTCAGCAGTGATAAACCTTAAGCTATAAGTGAAAACTTGACTTAGTAAAAAGCTAAGAGGGCCGGTAAAACTCGTGCCAGCCACCGCGGTTATACGAGAGGCCCAAGTTGACAGACACCGGCGTAAAGCGTGGTTAAGGTTAAATTTAAACTAAAGCCGAACACCTTCAGAGCAGTTATACGCATCCGAAGGCACGAAGCCCCATCACGAAAGTGGCTTTAATAACCCCTGACCCCACGAAAGCTATGACACAAACTGGGATTAGATACCCCACTATGCTTAGCCGTAAACATTGATAGAATACTACACCCTCTATCCGCCTGGGTACTACGAGCATTAGCTTAAAACCCAAAGGACTTGGCGGTACTTTAGATCCCCCTAGAGGAGCCTGTTCTATAACCGATAACCCCCGTTAAACCTCACCCTCCCTTGTTTTTCCCGCCTATATACCGCCGTCGTCAGCTTACCCTGTGAGGGACTTATAGTAAGCAAAATTGGCACTGCCCAGAACGTCAGGTCGAGGTGTAGTACATGAGAGGGGAAGAAATGGGCTACATTCGCTAATGTAGCGAATACGAACGATGTAATGAAAACGTACATACTGAAGGAGGATTTAGCAGTAAGTGGAAAATAGAGTGTTCCACTGAAGTTGGCTCTAAAGTGCGCACACACCGCCCGTCACTCTCCCCAAGCTTACCAATTTTACTTAACTAAAACAACACAATCGCAAAGGGGAGGCAAGTCGTAACATGGTAAGTGTACCGGAAGGTGCACTTGGAAAAATCAGAGTATAGCTAAAATAGTATAGCATTTCCCTTACACTGAAAAATCATCCGTGCGAATCGGATTACCCTGACGCCAACTAGCTAGCCCACCCTAACAATAACAACAACCAAACATAAATAACCCCAAACACACGCTTACCTCCCACTAAACAAACCATTTTACCCCCCTAGTATGGGCGACAGAAAAGGAAATTCGGAGCAATAGAGAAAGTACCGCAAGGGAACGCTGAAAGAGAAATGAAATAACCCAGTGAAGCCTAAAAAAGCAGAGATTCTACCTCGTACCTTTTGCATCATGATTTAGCTAGTATTACCCAAGCAAAGAGAACTTTAGTTTGGGCCCCCGAAACTACGTGAGCTACTCCAGGACAGCCTATCAATAGGGCAAACCCGTCTCTGTGGCAAAAGAGTGGGAAGAGCCTTGAGTAGAGGTGACAGACCTACCGAACCTAGTTATAGCTGGTTGCCTGAGAATTGGATAGGAGTTCAGCCTCCCGGCTTCTCTCTTCACTACGATTTTTATTCCCACCGACACCTTAAAGAAACCGAGAGAGTTAATCAAAGGGGGTACAGCCCCTTTGATACAAGATACAACTTTCCCAGGAGGGTAAAGATCATAATTATTAAAGGTAACAATGTCCTGGTGGGCCTAAAAGCAGCCATCCTTATAGAAAGCGTTAAAGCTCAAACATTAAACCTCACCCATATATTTAGATAATCTTATCCTAGCCCCCTAACACTATCAGGCCATCTCATGCAAACATGAGAGTGCACATGCTAATATGAGTAATAAGAGAGCACCCGCCTCTCTCCTTGCACACGTGTAAATCGGAACGAACCCCCACCGAAACTTAACGGCCCCAAACAAAGAGGGTAATGAACAACAACTAAACAACCAGAAAACCATTCAAAAATAACCGTTAACCCCACACTGGTGTGCCTTTAAGGAAAGACTAAAAGAAAGAGAAGGAACTCGGCAAATATCTAAGCCTCGCCTGTTTACCAAAAACATCGCCTCTTGCAAAATAAAAGAATAAGAGGTCCAGCCTGCCCTGTGACTATATGTTTAACGGCCGCGGTATTTTAACCGTGCGAAGGTAGCGCAATCACTTGTCTCTTAAATGGGGACCTGTATGAATGGCATAACGAGGGCTTAACTGTCTCCTTTTTCAAGTCAATGAAATTGATCTCCCCGTGCAGAAGCGGGGATAAACCCATAAGACGAGAAGACCCTATGGAGCTTTAGACACCAAAGCATATCATGCCAAGCACCCCAAAACAAAGGGTCTTAAGCCAAATGAACCCATGCTCCTATGTCTTTGGTTGGGGCGACCGAGGGGAAATAAAAAACCCCCATGTGGAATGGGAGCACTGACCCTCCCACAACTAAGAGGTGCACCTCTAATGAGCAGAATTTCTGACCAATAATGATCCGGCAACGCCGATCAACGGACCGAGTTACCCTAGGGATAACAGCGCAATCCCCTTTTAGAGCCCATATCGACAAGGGGGTTTACGACCTCGATGTTGGATCAGGACATCCTAATGGTGCAGCCGCTATTAAGGGTTCGTTTGTTCAACGATTAAAGTCCTACGTGATCTGAGTTCAGACCGGAGTAATCCAGGTCAGTTTCTATCTATGACATGTTCTTTTCTAGTACGAAAGGACCGAAAAGAAGAGGCCAATACTTAAAGCACGCCTCACCCCTCCTAATGAAAACAACTAAAATAGGCAAAAGGGCATATCCCCCACGCCTAAGATAATGGCATGTTCGGATGGCAGAGCCCGGTCATTGCAAAAGACCTAAGCCCTTTTTACAGAGGTTCAAGTCCTCTTCCTAACTGAGATGTACACCAACCCCCTAAATATCCTGGATAATATCATAACTTATGTATTACACCCTTTAGCTATTATTGTCCCAGTCCTTCTCGCCGTAGCATTCCTAACCCTCGTCGAACGAAAAGTTTTAGGCTATATACAACTACGAAAAGGACCAAACATTGTTGGGCCCTATGGACTGCTTCAACCAATTGCAGATGCAGTAAAATTATTTACTAAAGAACCCATCCGCCCCTCAACCTCTTCCCCTGTCTTATTTATTTTTGCCCCCGTTCTAGCACTAACCCTAGCCCTTGTCCTTTGAGCCCCTATACCCCTTCCATACCCTATGGCTAACGTTAATCTTGGAATCTTATTTATCCTCGCCCTATCAAGTCTAGCAGTCTACCCCATCCTCGGCTCAGGCTGAGCCTCAAATTCAAAATATGCCTTGATTGGAGCCCTTCGGGCCGTAGCCCAAGTTATTTCCTATGAAGTGAGCCTAGGACTTATTCTTCTATGCGTAATTATCTTCTCAGGAAGCTTCACCCTGCAAACCTTCAACACCGCCCAAGAAGCCATTTGAATAATCATCCCTGCTTGACCATTAGCTGCAATATGATACATCTCAACCCTCGCAGAGACAAACCGAGCCCCATTTGATCTTACCGAAGGAGAATCAGAACTAGTTTCAGGTTTCAACGTTGAATATGCAGGAGGACCTTTCGCCCTATTCTTTCTCGCGGAATACTCAAACATCCTACTCATAAATACACTATCCGCTACTCTGTTCCTAGGCGCCTCCCACATCCCATCATTACCAGAACTCACCGCAATTAACCTGATGTTTAAAGCAGCCATTCTCTCAACAGTTTTCCTATGAGTACGAGCCTCCTACCCACGGTTCCGGTATGACCAACTTATACACCTCATCTGAAAAAACTTCCTTCCCCTAACACTTGCCCTCGTAATTTGACACCTCGCACTTCCCACCACATTTGCGGGCCTCCCTCCCCTGCCATAATATAACGGACTCGTGCCTGAAACCCAAGGGCCACTTTGATAGAGTGAACTATGGGGGTTAAAGTCCCCCCGACTCCTTAGAAAGAAGGGATTCGAATCCTACCTAAAGAGATCAAAACTCTTTGTGCTTCCACTACACTACTTCCTAGTAAAATCAGCTAATTAAGCTTTTGGGCCCATACCCCAAATATGATGGTTAAAATCCTTCTTTTACTAATGAGCCCGTACATCTTAGTCACCCTCCTATTCGGATTAGGCCTCGGAACAACAATTACATTTGCAAGCTCACACTGACTCCTCGCATGAATAGGCCTTGAAATAAATACCCTCGCCATTATTCCACTCATGGCACAAAACCACCACCCCCGGGCAGTTGAAGCAACCACCAAATACTTTCTAACCCAAGCCACTGCAGCTGCCATATTATTATTTGCTAGCACTACTAACGCCTGACTTACAGGACAATGGAATATTGAACAAATAACCCACCCCCTTCCCACCACAATAATTACCCTAGCACTTGCACTAAAAATCGGACTAGCCCCACTTCACGCATGGCTCCCCGAAGTTCTTCAAGGCTTGGACTACGTTACCGGGCTCTTCCTCACGACCTGACAAAAACTTGCCCCCTTTGCCCTCCTACTACAAATTCACCCCACAAACCCAACAATATTAATTGTATTAGGCCTAGCATCAACACTCGTGGGCGGTTGAGGGGGACTAAACCAAACCCAACTACGAAAAATCTTGGCCTATTCATCCATCGCCCACCTCGGCTGAATAGTGCTCGTATTACAATATTCACCATCCCTTACATTTCTAACCCTCCTAACCTACTTCGTCATAACATTTTCAACTTTCCTCGTATTCAAACTAAATAAGGCAACAAATATTAATTCACTAGCAACCTCATGAACGAAAGCCCCGGCACTAACAGCCTTAACCCCCCTAGTTCTCCTCTCCCTAGGAGGACTACCACCACTTACAGGCTTTATACCAAAATGGCTTATTCTACAAGAACTAACCAAACAAGATCTTGCCCCAATAGCAACCCTAGCTGCCCTCTCCGCCCTCCTCAGCCTATATTTCTACCTACGATTATCCTACGCAATAACCCTAACAATATCCCCTAACAACTTAACTGGTACCACCCCCTGACGCCTCCCTACCCTTCAATTTACCCTTCCCCTGGCCACATCCCTCGTAGCCACCCTTACCCTTTTACCCCTTACCCCTGCTGTAACAGCAATACTAGCCCTTTAAGGAACTTAGGATAGCACAAGTCCAAGGACCTTCAAAGTCCTAAGCGGGAGTGAAAATCTCCCAGTCCCTGATAAGACTCGCGGGACACTACCCCACATCTTCTGCATGCAAAACAGATACTTTAATTAAGCTAGAACCTTACTAGATAGGCAGGCCTCGATCCTACAAACTCTTAGTTAACAGCTAAGCGCCCAAACCAGCGAGCATCCATCTACCATTCCCCGCCTTTTCGACAAATGAAAGGCGGGGAAAGCCCCGGCAGACGACTAATCTGCTACTCAAGATTTGCAATCTTATATGTAAAAACACCTCAGAGCTTGGTAAGAAGAGGGCTTAAACCTCTGTATATGGGGCTACAATCCACCGCTTACTCAGCCATCTTACCTGTGGCAATCACACGTTGATTTTTCTCGACCAACCATAAAGACATCGGCACCCTATATCTAGTATTTGGTGCATGAGCTGGAATAGTAGGTACAGCCTTAAGCCTACTCATCCGAGCTGAACTAAACCAACCAGGCGCCCTTCTTGGGGACGACCAAATCTATAACGTAATCGTTACAGCACACGCCTTCGTAATAATTTTCTTTATAGTAATACCAATCATAATTGGAGGATTTGGAAACTGGCTCATCCCACTAATGATCGGGGCCCCAGACATAGCATTCCCTCGAATAAACAACATGAGCTTCTGACTTCTACCTCCTTCTTTCCTACTTCTCCTAGCCTCTTCTGGGGTTGAAGCCGGTGCCGGAACTGGATGGACAGTGTACCCTCCCCTAGCCGGCAATCTAGCACACGCTGGAGCATCAGTCGACCTAACTATTTTTTCTCTTCATCTCGCAGGGGTTTCCTCAATTCTTGGGGCCATTAACTTCATTACAACAATCATCAACATAAAACCCGCGGCTATTTCCCAATACCAAACACCTCTGTTCGTATGATCTGTCCTAATTACAGCCGTCCTTCTTCTTCTATCACTTCCCGTCCTAGCTGCCGGCATTACAATGCTACTTACAGACCGAAACCTAAATACAACCTTTTTCGACCCTGCAGGAGGAGGGGACCCCATCCTTTACCAACACTTATTCTGATTCTTCGGCCACCCAGAAGTATACATTCTTATTCTCCCCGGCTTTGGTATAATTTCCCACATTGTTGCCTACTACGCCGGTAAAAAAGAACCTTTCGGCTACATGGGAATAGTATGAGCTATAATAGCAATCGGCCTACTAGGATTTATTGTATGAGCTCACCACATGTTCACAGTAGGAATGGACGTTGATACGCGAGCCTACTTTACATCTGCCACAATAATTATCGCAATTCCTACCGGTGTAAAAGTCTTTAGCTGACTTGCTACCCTTCATGGTGGGTCCCTAAAATGAGAAACCCCTCTCTTATGAGCCATCGGTTTTATTTTCCTATTTACTGTAGGGGGTCTAACAGGCATTGTACTAGCTAATTCATCCTTAGATATCGTCCTCCACGACACATATTATGTAGTAGCCCACTTCCACTATGTCCTATCTATAGGAGCTGTATTTGCCATCGTCGCCGGCTTTGTTCACTGATTCCCTCTATTCTCAGGGTATACCCTACACAGCACATGAACTAAAATCCACTTCGGCGTGATGTTTGTTGGTGTTAACCTTACATTCTTCCCCCAACATTTCCTAGGCCTAGCCGGGATGCCCCGACGATACTCCGACTACCCAGACGCCTACACCCTTTGAAACACAGTCTCCTCAATCGGTTCTTTAATTTCCTTAGTAGCAGTAATTATGTTCCTATTCATTATCTGAGAAGCATTCGCCGCTAAACGTGAAGTACTTTCAGTAGAACTAACCACAACCAACGTGGAATGACTGCATGGCTGCCCTCCCCCTTACCACACATTTGAAGAGCCTGCATTTGTTTTAGTCAAATCAGACTAACGAGAAAGGGAGGAATTGAACCCCCGTAAATTGGTTTCAAGCCAACCACATTACCACTCTGTCACTTTCTTCATAAGACACTAGTAAAATAAATATTACACTGCCTTGTCGAGGCAGAATTGTGGGTTTAATTCCCGCGTGTCTTGTATAAATAATGGCACAACCCTCACAGCTAGGATTTCAAGATGCAGCTTCACCTGTCATAGAAGAACTTCTTCACTTTCACGATCACGCCCTAATAATCGTTTTCCTAATTAGCACGCTAGTACTTTACATTATTGTCGCCATAGTCTCAACTAAACTCACTAACAAATATATTTTAGATTCCCAAGAAATCGAAATTATTTGAACAGTTCTCCCAGCAATTATTCTTATTCTTATTGCCCTTCCCTCCCTCCGAATTCTCTACCTTATGGACGAAATTAATGACCCACACCTAACAATTAAAGCCATGGGTCACCAATGATATTGAAGCTACGAATATACAGATTATGAAGACCTAGGTTTTGATTCTTATATACTTCCCACACAAGACATAACCAATGGCCAATTCCGACTACTTGAAGCAGATCACCGAATGGTTGTTCCAGTTGAATCCCCTATTCGAGTCCTAATCTCCGCCGAAGACGTTCTCCACTCATGAGCAGTCCCCTCCCTTGGCGTAAAAATAGACGCAGTCCCAGGACGACTAAATCAAGTAGCCTTTATCTCATCCCGACCAGGAGTCTTTTATGGCCAATGCTCTGAAATCTGCGGAGCAAACCACACATTTATACCTATCGTCGTTGAAGCAATTCCATTAGAACACTTTGAAAACTGATCATCTCTAATACTTGAAGACGCCTCGCTAAGAAGCTAAACAGGGCACAGCATTAGCCTTTTAAGCTAAAGATTGGTGACTCCCAACCACCCCTAGCGATCATGCCACAGCTCGACCCCAACCCCTGACTCTTTGTCTTTACCTGCTCTTGAGCTGTTCTACTAATTATCGTAGTACCAAAATTACTAGCCCACCAATTCCCCAATGACCTATCGTCCCAAACTATTACCACCCCTAAACGACAATCCTGAGACTGACCATGGCACTAAACTTCTTCGATCAATTTATAAGCCCTGTTTTCCTGGGTATCCCTCTGATTACCCTTGCTCTTACCCTTCCCTGACTTCTATTCCCCGCGCCCACAACCCGATGACTAAATAATCGCCTACTCACCCTTCAGAACTGATTTATTGGCCGTCTTACCCGAGAACTCTTCTTGCCTGTTAATCTCCCCGGACACAAATGAGCCGCCATACTAGCTTCTTTAATACTGTTTCTAATCTCCCTAAACATGCTAGGGCTTCTTCCATACACTTTTACACCCACCACCCAACTTTCCCTTAACATGGGTCTTGCATTTCCCCTATGATTAGCAACAGTTATTATTGGTATGCGAAACCAACCCACTGAAGCCCTAGGACACCTTCTTCCAGAAGGCACCCCCACCCTACTTATTCCGATCCTAATTATTATCGAAACAATTAGCCTGTTTATCCGCCCTCTAGCACTTGGAGTACGACTAACAGCCAACCTCACAGCCGGCCATCTCTTAATTCAGTTAATCGCGACAGCCGCAGCCGTCCTTCTGCCATTAATACCAACCGTAGCTATTCTTACAGCAACACTACTCTTCCTACTTACACTCCTAGAAGTTGCTGTTGCAATAATCCAAGCTTACGTATTCGTCCTGCTCCTATCACTTTACCTCCAAGAAAACGTCTAATGGCACACCAAGCACACGCATACCACATAGTTGACCCTAGCCCTTGACCTTTAACAGGCGCAGTTGCTGCCCTACTAATAACATCAGGCCTTGCTATCTGATTCCACTTTAACTCTACAACGCTAATAACTATTGGAATAATTCTCCTCCTCCTCACAATATATCAATGATGACGAGATATTATTCGAGAAGGAACTTATCAAGGCCACCATACACCACCTGTACAAAAAGGTCTCCGATACGGGATAATCCTATTTATTACCTCTGAAGTTTTCTTCTTCCTTGGATTTTTCTGAGCCTTTTACCACTCTAGCCTTGCCCCTACCCCAGAATTAGGAGGCTGCTGACCACCCACAGGTATTACAACCCTAGACCCATTCGAAGTACCCCTTCTAAACACCGCCGTCCTTCTTGCCTCAGGTGTCACAGTTACCTGAACCCACCACAGCATTATAGAAGGTAACCGAAAAGAAACAATTCAATCTCTAACACTAACAATTCTTCTAGGCTTTTACTTTACCTTCCTTCAAGCAATAGAATACTACGAAGCCCCCTTTACAATTGCAGACGGGGTTTACGGCTCCACATTCTTCGTAGCTACTGGCTTCCACGGGCTTCATGTAATCATTGGCTCTACATTCTTAGCTGTCTGCCTACTCCGCCAAATCCGTTACCACTTCACATCTGACCATCACTTTGGATTTGAGGCAGCCGCCTGATACTGACATTTCGTAGACGTTGTCTGACTATTCCTATACGTTTCCATCTATTGATGAGGATCTTAATCTTTCTAGTATCAACTCAGTATAAGTGACTTCCAATCACCCGGTCTTGGTTAAAGTCCAAGGAAAGATAATGAGCCTAGTCACAACAATTATTGCCATTGCTGCCGTACTTTCCATCGTCCTAGCTATTGTGGCTTTCTGACTACCACAAATGACCCCAGATCACGAAAAACTCTCCCCCTACGAATGTGGCTTCGATCCCATAGGTTCAGCCCGTCTGCCTTTCTCAATCCGATTTTTTCTAGTCGCCATCCTCTTCCTTCTATTTGACCTAGAAATTGCCCTACTACTACCCCTCCCCTGAGGGATTCAACTGCCCTCCCCTCTAACTACATTTGTATGAACCACCACCATTTTAATTCTCCTAACACTGGGCCTAATTTACGAATGATTGCAAGGAGGACTAGAATGAGCTGAATGGGTAATTAGTCTAAATAAAACACTTGATTTCGGCTCAAGAGCTTGTGGTGCAACCCCATAATTACCTTATGACCCCTGTTCACTTTGCTTTCTCATCAACCTTTATTTTAGGACTGACAGGCCTAGCATTTCATCGGACCCACCTCCTCTCAGCACTTTTATGCTTAGAAGCTATAATGCTTTCCCTTTTCATTGCACTCTCAGTCTGAACCCTACAACTAGACTCAATTAACTTCTCAGCCTCACCCATACTACTACTAGCCTTCTCAGCCTGTGAAGCAGGCACAGGTCTTGCCCTACTAGTTGCCACCTCACGTACCCATGGAAGTGACCGACTCCAAAGCCTTAATCTTCTACAATGCTAAAAATTCTTATTCCAACACTAATGCTTGTACCCACAACTTGACTAGTCTCCCCAAAATGGCTCTGACCTACAACCCTGGCCCACAGCCTTATTATTGCACTAGCCAGCCTCACTTGATTAGACAACCTGTCAGAAACAGGTTGAACCTCCTTAAATCTATATATAGCTACAGACCCCTTATCAACCCCCCTCCTAGTCCTTACCTGCTGACTTCTACCATTGATAATTTTAGCTAGCCAAAACCACACAGCCCTTGAACCCATCAACCGTCAGCGAATATATATTACCCTTTTGACATCTCTGCAAATCTTCCTAATCCTAGCCTTCAGCGCCACCGAAATTATCATGTTTTACGTCATATTTGAAGCCACCCTTATCCCGACACTAGTTCTCATTACCCGCTGAGGTAACCAAACTGAACGCCTGAACGCAGGAACATACTTTCTATTTTACACATTAGCAGGCTCCCTACCTCTTCTTGTTGCCCTCCTCTTGCTACAAAACAGCACAGGAACCCTGTCCCTCCTGACCCTACAATACTCCTCCCCCCTCCAGCTAGTATCCTACGCAGACAAATTCTGATGGGCAGCCTGCCTACTAGCCTTCCTAGTTAAAATACCCCTATACGGTGTTCACCTCTGACTACCCAAAGCACATGTAGAAGCCCCAATTGCCGGCTCCATAGTACTAGCCGCTGTCCTCCTAAAACTAGGAGGTTACGGTATAATGCGGATAATAATTATACTAGAACCACTTACCAAAGAACTCAGCTACCCCTTTATTATCTTCGCCCTTTGAGGTGTAATCATAACAGGGTCAATTTGCCTACGCCAAACAGACCTTAAATCCCTAATCGCTTACTCATCAGTAAGCCATATGGGCCTTGTTGCAGCAGGTATCCTAATCCAAACACCATGAGGTTTTACAGGTGCCCTAATCCTCATAATTGCCCATGGACTCACATCATCCGCCCTCTTTTGTTTAGCAAACACTAACTACGAACGAACACACAGCCGAACAATAGTGTTAGCCCGAGGTTTGCAAATAGTCCTACCCCTAATAACAACATGATGATTCATTGCTAGCCTTGCCAACCTGGCCCTACCCCCACTACCCAACCTCATAGGAGAACTTATGATTCTTACCTCCTTATTTAACTGATCCGCCTGAACTTTAGTACTAACAGGAGCCGGAACCCTAATTACCGCAGGTTATTCACTTTACATATTCCTAATAACACAACGAGGCCCACTCCCCGCACACATTATTGCCCTCGACCCATCACACACCCGAGAACACCTCCTTATAGCCCTCCATCTCCTCCCTCTGGCCCTTCTTATCCTCAAACCCGAACTGATTTGAGGCTGAACCGCCTGTAGATATAGTTTAACGAAAACATTTGATTGTGGCTCCAAAGACAGGGGTTAGAGTCCCCTTATTTACCGAGAGAGACTTGCCAGTAACGGAAACTGCTAATTTTCGCGTCCTTGGTTGAAATCCAAGGCTCACTCGCACATGCTCCTAAAGGATAACAGCTCATCCGTTGGTCTTAGGAACCAAAAACTCTTGGTGCAAATCCAAGTAGCAGCTATGCACCCCTCCGCCCTAATAATAACAACAAGTCTAATCATTATTTTTTCCCTACTAGTTTACCCTGTATTAACAACCCTCTCCCCCCAGCCTCACTCCCCCGACTGGGCCTTAACCCAAGTTAAAACCGCAGTAAAACTAGCATTTTTCGTCAGCCTCCTCCCCCTGTTCCTCTTCATAAACGAAGGTGCAGAAACAATCGTAACCAACTGAAACTGAATAAACACCCTCACCTTTGACGTTAACATCAGCCTAAAATTCGACTTCTACTCAATTATCTTCACCCCTGTTGCACTCTACGTAACATGATCAATTCTCGAATTCGCATCATGATACATGCACGCAGACCCCTTCATAAACCGTTTCTTTAAATATCTGCTAATTTTCCTCATCGCAATAATTATCCTAGTTACAGCAAACAACATGTTTCAACTCTTTATCGGCTGAGAAGGTGTGGGTATCATATCCTTCCTACTTATCGGCTGATGGTACGGGCGGGCAGATGCAAATACAGCTGCTCTCCAAGCAGTTGTCTACAACCGAGTCGGCGACATCGGCCTTATTCTTGCCATAGCATGAATAGCAACTAACCTAAACTCCTGAGAAATACAACAAATATTTGCAAGCTCTAAAGACCTGGACCTAACCCTTCCCCTCCTCGGACTAATTGTTGCTGCCACCGGCAAATCCGCCCAATTTGGCCTCCACCCATGGCTACCGTCTGCCATGGAAGGTCCCACACCGGTATCTGCCCTACTACACTCAAGCACCATAGTTGTTGCAGGCATTTTCCTCCTAGTACGCCTAAGCCCCCTCATGGAAAATAATCAAACAGCCCTCACCCTCTGCCTCTGCCTCGGTGCCCTTACAACCCTCTTCACCGCCACCTGCGCCCTCACCCAAAATGACATTAAAAAAATCGTCGCATTTTCAACATCAAGCCAGCTCGGTTTAATAATAGTAACAATTGGACTAAATCAACCCCACCTTGCCTTCCTCCACATCTGCACCCACGCCTTCTTTAAAGCAATGCTTTTCCTCTGCTCCGGATCAATTATCCACAGCTTAAACGACGAACAAGACATCCGTAAAATGGGAGGAATACACCACTTAGCCCCCTTTACCTCTTCATGTCTAACTATCGGAAGCCTAGCCCTCACTGGCACACCCTTCCTGGCCGGATTTTTCTCAAAAGATGCTATTATCGAAGCACTAAACACATCACACCTTAACGCCTGAGCCCTAACACTAACCCTCCTCGCAACCTCCTTCACAGCCATTTACAGCCTACGGGTCGTATTCTTTGTCTCTATAGGACACCCACGATTTAATTCTCTTTCCCCTATTAACGAAAACAACCCCGCAGTAATTAATCCTATTAAACGATTAGCCTGAGGCAGCATTATCGCCGGCCTTCTTATTACTTCTAACATCCTCCCCCTAAAAACCCCCGTTATATCTATACCCCCCGTACTTAAGCTAGCTGCCCTAATCGTCACAATTCTAGGCCTAATTATTGCCCTGGAACTGGCATCACTAACAAGCAAACAATTTAAACCCACCCCTGCACTAACCCCACACCACTTCTCTAATATACTAGGCTTCTTCCCATCCATTATCCACCGCTTCACACCAAAACTTAACCTAGTTCTAGGCCAAGCCATCGCTAGCCAAATAATTGACCAAACCTGGTTAGAAAAAACCGGACCAAAAGCACTAGTATCATCCAACACCCCATTAATTACTACAACAAGCAACGCCCAACAAGGTATAATTAAAACCTACCTTGCCCTATTCCTCCTCACCATAACCCTAGCAGTTCTGTTAGTTTCATATTAAACTGCTCGAACTGTCCCCCGGCTTAACCCACGCGTTAACTCTAACACCACAAACAAAGTTAAAAGTAAAACCCATACACTAATTACTAACATTCCCCCACCCGACGAATATATTAGTGCAACCCCTCCCATATCACCCCGAAATGTAGAAAACTCCCCCATGTCGTCCGCAGGTACCCAAGAAGCTTCATATCATCCCCCTCAAAAAAGTGCACAACCTAGAACAGCCCCTACCAGATAAACCACCATATACAAAACAACTGCCGGGCTTCCTCAACTTTCAGGATAAGGCTCAGCAGCCAAGGCTGCCGAATAAGCAAACACAACCAGCATTCCGCCCAAGTAAATTAAAAACAATACTAACGATAGAAAAGAGCCACCATGCCCTACTAAAACACCACACCCCATGCCAGACACTACTACCAAGCCTAAAGCGGCAAAATAAGGAGAAGGATTAGAAGCAACCGCAACTAACCCTAAAACTAAACCAAATAATAACAGACAAAACATATAAGTCATAATTCCTGCCAGGATTTTAACCAGGACTAACGGCTTGAAAAACCACCGTTGTTATTCAACTACAAGAACCCTTAATGGCAAGCCTTCGAAAAACCCACCCACTACTAAAAATCGTCAACGACGCACTAGTTGATCTCCCCACCCCCTCTAATATTTCCGCATGGTGAAACTTCGGCTCACTGCTCGGACTTTGCCTTGCCTCTCAAATCCTTACAGGACTATTTCTAGCAATACATTACACCCCTGACGTCGCATCAGCCTTTGACTCCGTAGCCCACATCTGCCGAGACGTTAACTTCGGATGACTCATCCGCAACCTTCATGCAAACGGTGCATCCTTCTTTTTCATTTGCCTCTACCTCCATATTGGCCGAGGCCTCTACTACGGCTCCTTCCTCTATATAGAAACATGAAATATCGGAGTAGTACTATTCCTCCTAGTGATAATGACCGCCTTCGTAGGCTACGTCCTTCCTTGAGGACAAATGTCTTTCTGAGGTGCCACCGTCATCACTAACCTACTATCCGCAGTACCCTACGTAGGAACTATACTAGTCGAATGAATCTGAGGTGGCTTCTCAGTTGACAATGCTACACTTACTCGATTCTTCGCCTTCCACTTCCTATTCCCCTTCGTTATTTTAGCCGCCACAATCCTCCACCTATTATTCCTCCACGAAACAGGATCAAATAACCCAATCGGACTAAACTCAAACGCAGACAAAATCTCATTCCACCCATACTTCTCGTACAAAGATCTCCTAGGCTTTGCTGTCCTACTCATGGGCCTCACTACTCTAGCACTATTTTCACCCAACCTTTTAGGAGACCCCGACAACTTCACCCCCGCTAACCCCATGGTTACCCCACCCCATATTAAACCTGAATGATACTTCTTATTTGCCTACGCCATCCTACGATCCATCCCAAATAAATTAGGAGGGGTATTAGCCCTCCTAGCCTCAATTCTCATCCTCATAGTGGTTCCATTCCTACACACCTCAAAACAACGAGGACTAACATTCCGACCAGTTTCACAATTCCTGTTCTGAACCCTCGTTGCAGACGTAATAATCCTCACATGAATCGGAGGAATGCCAGCAGAACAACCCTTCATTATTATTGGCCAAGTAGCATCCGTCCTTTATTTCTCCTTATTCCTTATCTTCTTCCCAGCAGCAGGATGAGTAGAAAACAAAGTTCTTGGGTGATCTTGCATAAGTAGCTCAGCGCCAGAGCGCCGGTCTTGTAAGCCGGACGTCGGAGGCTAAAATCCTCCCTTTTGCTCAAAGAGAGGAGATTCTAACTCCTACCCCTAGCTCCCAAAGCTAGAATTCTAAGTTTAACTACTCTTTGAAACATATATGTGCGTCAAACATACATATATGTATTTACACCATACATCTATATTAACCATAATATAATAGCATTCAAGGACATATATGTATAATAACCATATCTAGTATTAAACCATTCATATGTCAGCATAACACTAAGAATTACATAAACCATCAACTTATATCATTTATAATAATTGAATTGGTAATTAGCGAAATTTAAGACCTAACACATCAAACTCACTAGTCAAGATATACCAAGTACCCACCATCACGTTAATTTAAATATCTTAATGTAGTAAGAACCTACCATCCAGTCCATTTCTTAATGCATACGGTTATTGAAGGTGAGGGACAATAATCGTGGGGGTTTCACTTAGTGAATTATTCCTGGCATTTGGTTCCTACTTCAGGGCCATGACTTGATATTATTCCTCACTCTTTCCCTAACGCTTACATAAGTTAATGGTGGAAACCATACGACTCGTTACCCAACATGCCGAGCGTTCTTTCCATCGGGCAAGGGGTTCTCTTTTTTTATTTCCTTTCATTTAGCATTTCAGAGTGCACACGGGAATAACTGACAAGGTTGAACATTTTCTTGCTAGGCCTGACACAATATTCAAGGAAATAAAGACATTAACAGAAGAATTACATAACTGATATCATGAGCATAATGTTAAAACTTACTCCTAAAATATCTAAGATGCCCCCCGGTTTCCGCGCGTTAAACCCCCCTACCCCCCTAAACTCGAGAGATCGTTAATATTCCTGTAAACCCCCCGTAAACAGGAAAATCTCGAGCGGGGTATTTTATGGCCCAAAGTGTATCTATTTACATTATTATAAATATTATGCAT